AAATTATAAGAAATTTTTGCAATCAAAAATGAATATTTGTGAACAGTGTGGATACCATTTGAAAATAAGTAGTTCAGAAAGAATCGAAGTTTCGATCGATCCCGGTACTTGGGACCCTATGGATGAAGACATGGTCTCTCTGGATCCCATTGGATTTCATTCGGAGGAGGAGCCTTATAAAGATCGGATTGATTTTTATCAAAGAAAGACAGGATTAACTGAGGCTGTTCAAACAGGCATAGGTCAACTAAATGGTATTCCTGTAGCAATTGGGGTTATGGATTTTCAGTTTATGGGGGGGAGTATGGGATCCGTAGTCGGGGAGAAAATCACCCGCTTGATTGAGTACGCTACCAATCAATTTCTACCTCTTATTATAGTGTGCGCTTCGGGGGGAGCGCGCATGCAAGAAGGGAGTTTGAGCCTAATGCAAATGGCTAAAATATCGTCTGCTTTATATGATTATCAATCAAATAAAAAGTTATTGTATGTATCAATCCTTACATCTCCTACTACTGGTGGGGTAACAGCCAGTTTTGGTATGTTGGGAGATATTATTATTGCCGAACCAAATTCCTACATTGCATTTGCGGGTAAAAGAGTAATTGAACAAACATTGAATAAAATAGTACCCGAAGGTTCACAAGCGGCTGAATATTTATTCCAGAAGGGCTTATTCGACCTAATCGTACCGCGTAATCTTTTGAAAAGTGTTCTGAGTGAGTTATTTAAGCTCCACGCCTTCTTTCCTTTGAATTCCAATTCAATCAAGTAGAGTGCCCTAAGTTCCATTTTTTTATTTGTAGCAAACAAGTAGTTAGCTTATCCGAATCTTATCCGAATCTTAGCTTATCGGAATCAAAGTAACTAAAAAGGGAGTTTTCTTTGGCGACTTAAGATCTAATTGTAGAAAGAATCAAAATCAAAAGTTGCGGATAACTCTTTCTTTATTAAATTCGAAGACAAGAACAAAACACAAAGAAACGAAGAAAAAAATGAATTATCATATGTATCTTTCATCTAGATAGATGAATAAGTTCATTTATTTAGTTCTACATTCCTTGGACTTATTCTATATACTCACTTAGATACTTAATATCTCTAATGAAAAATTTTCAAATTGAATTAATGAATAATAACTACGAATTCATAATAATTACAATTATTAATTATAATTAGTATAAATATAAAATATGATATTAAAAAAAATAAGAACAGGTACAAATAATAAACCGAGGTACCCCATTTTATGACAACTTTCCACTTTCCCTCTATTTTTGTGCCTTTAGTAGGCCTAGTATTTCCGGCAATTGCAATGGCTTCTTTATTTCTTCATGTTCAAAAAAACAAGATTGTTTAGATCTGAGGGGACCCAATCTCATTCGTTTTTTTTTTGAAACTTATACTTGTAGCATAACATAGATATTTATTTCGGAAAAGAAAATATGGTAGAACATGTGATTTCTGCCGAACATAAAGGAAAAAGCTCTTATGCCTGCAGAAAATGATCTATAGGTAACTCAATTCTAGCCAGTTTCAAATAGATCAGGATCGCTGGATGCCTAAAATGTAAAGTTGGTCGATCTATATGTATATCAATATGTATATTGGGATCATATGAGGGGTATGTTATTATTTTAGATCTAAACAAATTTGATGAATTACCCCTAAAAGTTCCCATTAAACTAGTGCTAGTTCACACCAAACTAGTGCTAGTTAATGAAAGTTCATTCGGAAACAAAAAAAGTAAAGTCAAAATCATTTGGGGTATTCTCTCAATTTCAATAAAATGCAATCGGATGAAGTATGAGTTGGCGATCAGAACATATATGGATAGAACTTATAACGGGGTCTCGAAAACTAAGTAATTTTTGCTGGGCCCTTATCGTTTTTTTAGGTTCATTAGGATTCTTGTTGGTTGGAACTTCCAGTTTTCTTGGTAGAAATTTGATATCTTTTGTTCCGTCTCAGCAAATCATTTTTTTTCCACAGGGGATCGTGATGTCTTTCTACGGGATTGCGGGTCTCTTTATTAGTTCCTATTTGTGGTGCACAATCTCCTGGAATGTAGGTAGTGGTTATGATCGATTTGATAGAAAGGAAGGAATAGTGTGTATTTTTCGTTGGGGATTTCCTGGAAAAAATCGTCGCATATTCCTGCGATTCCTTATAAAAGATATTCAATCCGTTCGAATAGAAGTTAAAGAGGGTATTTTTGCTCGTCCTGTCCTTTATATGGATATCAGAGGCCGGGGGGCTGTTCCGTTGACTCGTACTGATGAGAATTTGACTCCACGAGAAATTGAACAAAAAGCCGCGGAATTGGCCTATTTCTTGCGCGTACCAATTGAAGTATTTTGATTTTGAGAAAGAAAAGGAACTGGGCTGAAGAACGAATGCTTTCTCAGCAGGAGGGAAAAAACGCAAGAATCCTGTTTTTTCTATAACTAAGTTTAGGATAAACAGATGCAGATAAACCATATCTTGTAAATTCTTTTTTTTCAATCGACCTTTTTATCCTTTCATTTGTGTTCTTTACTACCCAATAAATGGGTTTTCTTAATAATGATAACTGGCCTGTTTCTGTCTTGTTTTGCCGCTCATTTTTTTGACCATCACAATATCTTTCTCTCAATTAGTCTATTCTTGACTATGGGGAATCGTTGGAATTTTTTTTTGAAATATTGGATATTTTCATAGAATAAGGGGTTCTTTCGGCTATTCATCGAAAGGAGACACTTGTTTGGAATTTGATGAATTGAGATATCTGGAAACACTTGTATTATTTCTTTAGTCAAATTCGAAGTGGAGTCTTAGTCTATTTCTGTATTCTTTCTAGATTCAAAACAAAATCATAAATAAAATAGATTCATAGGTTTGATACCTTGTCTACAACTCATGTTTCAAAGAAAGGTTCGATTATATAAAGTCGACAAATGGAGTGGGTTAATTAAAAATTAACAGGCAAAAAATGGCAAAAAAGAAAGCTTTCACTCCTCTTTTGTATCTTGCATCTATAGTATTTCTGCCCTGGTGGATTTCTCTCTCATTTACTAAAAGTATGGAATCTTGGGTTATTAATTGGGCGGATATCGGCCAATCTGAAATTTTTTTGAATGATATTCAAGAAAAAAGTATTCTAGAAAAGTTCATAGAATTAGACGAAATCCTCTTCTTGGAAGAAATGATCAAGGAATACTCGGAGACATATCTACAAAAGTTTCTTATAGGAATCCACAAAGAAACGATCCAATTAATCAAGATACACAACGAGGATCGTATCCATACAATTTTACACTTCTCGACAAATATAATCTGTTTTGTTATTCTAAGTGGTTATTCGATTTTAGGTAATGAAGAACTTGTTATTCTTAACTCTTGGGCTCAGGAATTCCTATATAACTTAAGTGATACAGTAAAAGCCTTTTCGATTCTTTTATTAACTGATTTATGTATCGGATTTCATTCACCCCACGGCTGGGAACTAATGATTGGTTCTGTGTACAAAGATTTTGGATTTGGTCATAATGATCAAATTATATCTGGTCTTGTTTCCACTTTTCCGGTTATTCTCGATACTATTTTTAAATATTGGATTTTTCGTTATTTAAATCGTGTATCTCCATCACTTGTAGTTATTTATCATTCAATGAATGATTGATAAATCATCCACCAATATTAATCCAATTAGAACGTTTCTTACTTTGTAGTTCTACATAAGTATTAAAAACATTCTATTCGGGCGGTTTTCAGACTATTTTTATACTTATACTAGAGTATTCCAGTAAAATGATTCCAATAAATAGCAGAATCGTGGATAGGAAACTATACTAGCGACCTACCCAATTTATTGTAGAAATTTTCAGACCAATGATTAGACCATGCAAACTAGAAATACTTTTTCTTGGATAAAGGAACATATTACTCAATCTATTTCCGTATCGCTCATGATATATATCATAACTCGGGCACCCGTTTCAAGTGCATATCCCATTTTTGCACAGCAGGGTTATGAAAATCCACGAGAAGCGACTGGGCGTATTGTATGTGCCAATTGTCATTTAGCTAATAAGCCCGTGGATATTGAGGTTCCACAAACAGTACTTCCTGATACTGTATTTGAAGCAGTTGTTCGAATTCCTTATGATAAGCAAGTGAAACAAGTCCTTGCTAATGGTAAGAAAGGGGGTTTGAATGTGGGGGCTATTCTTATTTTACCGGAGGGGTTTGAATTAGCTCCTTCCGATCGTATTTCTCCCGAGATGAAAGAAAAGATAGGAAATTTGTCTTTTCAGAGCTATCGCCCTAATAAAAAAAATATTCTTGTAATAGGGCCTGTCCCCGGCCAGAAATATAGTGAAATCACCTTTCCTATTCTTTCCCCCGACCCCGCTACTAAGAAAGATGTTCACTTCTTAAAATATCCTATATATGTAGGAGGAAATAGGGGAAGGGGTCAGATTTATCCCGACGGAAGCAAGAGTAACAATACAGTTTATAATGCTACAGGGGCGGGCATAGTAAGCAAAATCATACGAAAAGAAAAAGGGGGATATGAAATAATCATAACAGATCCATCGGATGGACGTCAAGTGGTTGATATTATCCCTCCAGGACCAGAAGTTCTTGTTTCAGAGGGTGAATCCATCAAATTTGATCAACCATTAACGAGTAATCCTAATGTGGGTGGATTTGGTCAGGGAGATGCCGAAATAGTACTTCAAGATCCATTACGTGTCCAAGGCCTTTTGGTCTTCTTGGCATCTGTTATTTTGGCACAAATATTTTTAGTTCTTAAAAAGAAACAGTTCGAGAAGGTTCAATTAGCCGAAATGAATTTCTAGACTCGCGGATTTATCGACATCAGGTTCGTAAAAAGAACAAAATTTTTGTTGTCAATTCTATATGATCAAAAAAAATAAATTCTGAAAAACCTTTTATTTACTTGCTCTTTTTCTACGAACTTCGGGGACTCCCTTGTAGCGCACTTTTAGTCATAA